TCCCGAAATTCAAAACTACCTGTTATCCAATAAAAACCTAAAATTCCTAATAATAAACCAAAATCACCTACACGGTTAGTTACAAATGCTTTTTGACAAGCATTTGATGCAGGAGGTCGCGTAAACCAAAACCCTATTAATAGATAGGAACACATTCCAACCAATTCCCAAAAAAAATAAATTTGTATCAAATTTGAACTAGTAACTAATCCTACCATGGAAGTACTGAAAAAACTCATATAAGCAAAAAATCTCAAGTATCCTTGATCGTGAGCCATATAATTATCACTATAAATAAGAACCATGATTCCAACAGTAGTGATTAACATTGACATAATAGAAGTAAGTGGATCGATCAAGCAGCCGAATTCTAAAGAAAAATCATTATCGAGTGTCCAAGACCATACATATTGGTGGATAGAACTGCTATTTACTTGCTGAATAGACAGATTAGTTGAAAAAATCATGATTATACTTAACAATAAAATACTTGGAAAAGCCCACATACGACGAAGATTTTTTGTTGCTGTCGGAAAAAGAAGAAGGCCCACTCCTATTAACATAGGAACTGGAAGTGGAACGAAAGGTAAAATCCACCCATATTGATATGTTTGTTGCATAAGAAAATTTAAATTCATAATTAATTGTTTCCGATTTATCGGATTTTACTTCTTTTGAAAGGAGTCAATAAAAAAATGAAAATATGCACTAACTTAAATATAAAAATATTTTTTTTTTATTTTTATTTCTTTTTACTTTCTGAATTTCTTGCAAATATTCAAATCAAGAAGTTCCAATTGGTCAAATCATATGAAAGACAAAGATTAATTATGAGTCTCCTTCTAATTTGAAAATTCAAGTCAAATTTGGACAAGTTACTCAAAATATTCTTCTTTTTTTTAGAAAAATTTTATGCGATTTTACCATATCGTTCATAGTCTATTCTTTTAGAATTTTAGAAAAAAATTATCTAGAAAAGCGCAGATTTTTTTTGAACAATAGATGTCTTTCACATCCAGCTATAAGAATGAGTAATCTCTTCATTTTATTTAAATGGCAGTTCCAAAAAAACGTACTTCTGCATCAAAAAAGCGTATTCGTAAAAATTTTTGGAAAAGGAAAGGCTATTGGGCGGCGTTAAAAGCATTTTCTTTAGGGAAATCTCTTTCTACCGGGACTTCAAAAAGTTTTTTTGTGCGACAAACAAATAAAATCAAAAAATAAGTTATTAAGAAATAAAGCGGAAAACCTTAGAACAATATAAATCGACCTGACTCAAAAAAGGAACCCTTCCGTTTCAAAAAAAAAATTCCCCAATTCCATTTCCTGGTGAATTAATCAATGGGAAATGGAATTCTTCTGGTTACTTTGACCGAATTCAAACAAAGTTTTTTTAACAAAAAAAACACAAGATACTCGATTTTAATTTTCGTATATTTTCTTGCCAGGACGGGAATCTTTTTTTCCCATCAACCTATTTGTACTATAATATTTTTTGCACAACTTTCTTACTTTTTAATTTCTATAAATTCTTATATAGAGCCCATATATCTCTCCCCATCAATTCACGCAAAAACACTTAATGAAAATATTCTGGATAAATAGGTGTGAATTTTGAATAATCTAAAATCTTTTTTTGTTCATTCATAAAACTGATTTTTGGGTTGTACTTTTTTAAATTAAAATCAAAAACGGTAAATTTTAAAAAATGTTTTTTGGGGGGGCTTAATGCATAGTAAAACTTGCTGCTTTTACAAGAGTTCCAGTCGAGAAGAGTCTAAAACCCACAATAAAACTAAAACAATGAACCTTCAAGTACATATTTGAAGAAATTTGTATTCATCAATTTGAATCTTTCCAACAAAATATTGCATTCTTCAATCTAGACGATTTCTTATTCATAGGCTATTATAGGGTCAAGACAAGCCGCTATGGTGAAATTGGTAGACACGCTGCTCTTAGGAAGCAGTGCTAGAGCATCTCGGTTCGAGTCCGAGTGGCGGCATGACATGCCCTAAAAAAATAAAATAGATCCTATAATGAATAATAATGAATTTAATTTCGGATTTCGATTTTATAATTAAGGAACTTTTTTTTATGATATTTTCAACTTTAGAGCATATATTAACTCATATTTCTTTTTCGACTGTTTCAATTCTAATTACAATTCATTTGATAACCTTTTTTGTCGATGAAATCGTAAAACTATATGATTCATCCGAAAAGGGCATGATAATGATCTTTTTGTGTATAACAGGATTATTAATTTCTCGTTGGGTTTATTCAAAACATTTTCCACTAAGTGATTTATATGAATCGTTAATCTTCCTTTCATGGAGTTTTTCTTTTATTTATATCGTTCCATATTTCAAAAAAGAAAAAAATATTCTAAACACAATAATTAGCCCAAGTGCTGTTTTTTCCCAGGGATTTGCTACCTCAGGTCTTTTAACTGAAATACACGAATCCACAATATTAGTACCCGCTCTTCAGTCTGAGTGGTTAATAATGCATGTAAGTATGATGATATTAGGATATGTAGCCCTTTTATGTGGATCATTATTATCAGTATCACTTCTAGTCATTACAGTTAGAAAAAATAGAAGATTTTTTTCTACGAATAATCGTTTATTAAATTTAAATGAGTCATTTTTACTTGGTAAAGTCAAATACATGAATGAAGGAAAAGGAAAAAATGTTTTACAAAAAACTTCTTTTTTTTCTCCAATAAATTATTATAAGTCGCAATTGATTCAACAATTGGATTATTGGAGTTATCGGGTTATTAGTCTAGGATTTCTCTTTTTAACGATAGGAATTCTTTCTGGAGCAGTATGGGCTAACGAAGCATGGGGATCCTATTGGAGTTGGGACCCAAAAGAAACTTGGGCCTTTATTACTTGGATCATATTTGCAATTTATTTACATACTCAAACAAATATAAAATTGAAGGGTACAAATTCAGCAATTGTAGCGTTTATTGGGTTTCTTATAATTTGGATATGCTATTTTGGAGTAAATCTATTAGGAATAGGGTTACATAGTTATGGTTCATTTACATTAACATCTAATTAAATTCAAAAAGCTTCCTACTTACGAATAGTAATAGAAAAGCATACAACGCATATGAATATCACTTTGTGTGAACTAGCGAGAGCCCCGTGACTTTGATTCGCGGCACTCTCGCCAGTTCTAGTTCAAATTTATTTTTTTTTACTTAACACAAGAGAAGAAAAAGCCTTCTTTTTTTTTCATTGTACAACGAACCTTTTTGGAAACGATAAGATCGTTTTTTCATTTTTTTATCAATAAAAAAACGATCTATAAAAAGAATTAGATAGTATAACTTCAACCTTTTCAACTGATAGTGAAAGAACGAAATCTGGGTATATACCAATACCGAGTACGGGTAAAAAAATAGATATTGAAAGAAAGAATTCTCGCGGCCCAGAATCAAAAAAATAAGAGTTTGGGCCGTTAAATATCTTGTATCCATAGAACATCTGGCGTAACATAGATAATAAATAAATAGGGGTTAATATCATTCCAATTGCCATTACAAAAGTAATTGGGATTTTTGTCATTAAAAGAAATTTTGGACTAGTAACTAATCCAAAAAATACTATTAATTCGGCAACAAAACCACTCATACCTGGTAATGCGAGGGAGGCCATCGAAAAAGTACTGAACATCGTGAACATTTTTGGCATTGGGATAGCTATTCCACCCATTTCATCAAGATAAAGAAGACGTATTCTATCATAAGTTGTTCCGGCCAAGAAAAAAAGTGCAGCACCGATAAATCCATGAGAGATTATTTGTAAAAGGGCTCCGTTTAGCCCCATATCCGTGATAGAACCAATTCCTATAATTATAAAACCCATGTGAGATACAGAGGAATAGGCTATTCTTTTTTTTAAATTCCGTTGACCCAGAGATGTTGAAGCTGCATAGATTATTTGCATTGCGCCCACTATTATCAACCAAGGAGAAAATAGAGAATGAGCATGAGGAAAAAATTCCATATTGATCCGAACTAATCCATACGCTCCCATTTTTAATAAGATTCCGGCTAGAAGCATACAAGTACTATAATGCGCTTCTCCGTGGGTATCTGGTAACCATGTATGTAGGGGTATGATTGGTAATTTGACAGCAAAAGCAAGAAAAAATCCACTATAAAATAATATTTCCAAGGCCGCGGGATAGGACTGATTAGCCAATATTTCAAAATTTAATGTTGGTTCAGTAGAACTATATAAACCGACACCCAGAACTCCCATTAAAAGAAAAATAGAACCCCCTGCCGTGTACAAAATAAATTTTGTAGCCGAATACAGGCGTTTTTTTCCTCCCCACATGGATACAAGTAGATAAACGGGAATTAATTCTAACTCCCACATGAGAAAAAAAAGTAAAAGATCTCGAGAAGAAAATAATCCTATTTGTCCACTGTACATTGCTAACATCAGGAAATGAAATAATCGAGAATCTCGAGTAACTGGCCAAGCCGCTAAAGTAGCTAAAGTAGTGATGAATCCCGTTAGTAAAATGGGTCCTATAGAGAGTCCATCTATTCCTAATCTCCAATGAAAATCCAAAAAAAGGATCCATTTATAATCCTCTATTAGTTGGATTAATGGGTCGTCTGATTGAAAATGATAGCAAAATGCATAAGTCGTTAGAAGAAGCTCTAAAATGCACATACATATAGTATACCAACGGATTACTCTATTTCCCCTATGTGGAAGAAAAAAAATTAAGCAACCTACAAATATTGGCAAAACCACAATTATTGTTAAACAAGGAAAATGGTTCGTGGTAAAGACAAGATACGCTTGGGCCAGAAAAATCCGTGCTCAATTGAATTTTATTTTGAGCACGGATTTTGTCGGTAAAAAAAAAAAAAAGAAAAATGGATTCAAGTAGAGTTTTATGGAATGTATCAATAAGCTAGACCCATACTGCGAGTTGTTTCATGCCATAAATAAACCCGAACACTCAAAAAATCCGTTGGACACGCGGATTCACACCTCTTACAACCAACGCAGTCTTCGGTCCTTGGGGCAGAAGCGATTTGTTTAGCTTTACATCCATCCCAAGGTATCATTTCTAATACATCGGTGGGGCACGCCCGGACACATTGGGTACATCCTATACATGTATCATAAATCTTTACTGAATGTGACATTGGATCTATACATTTTGAACGTCATAAATTTTCGATCTAGTAAACTAACTTATAAATGAATCCTATAAGTTAGATACCGGACGAATCAATGAGTGATCATAATCAATTTTCTTCCGAATTTCTTTATCAAAAAGGACCAAAATACTTTGATTTCTTGTGTTTTTGCAACCACAATCATACCTTACAGGTCTCAAACCTATTAATTTGAACTTATTTCTAAATATTCAATTTTCCACCGGTACAATGAATACTATTTATTCAACAAGTTTGATTGGTTAATACGAGTTGATTTTTTGTTACGATAAATTGATGAAACAATAGCCGGTCCAATAGCTGCTTCAGCGGCTGCAATAGTTATAACAAAAATTGAAAAAATGTCTCCTCTTAATTGACGATTATCAAAAATATCAGAAAATGTTACAAAATTTATATTAACTGAATTTAATAGAAGTTCAAGGCACATAAGGGCTCTAACCATATTTCGACTTGTGATCAATCCATAGATACCAATAGAAAATAAATAGGCACTCAAAACAAGTATATGTTCGAGCATCATTAATCAACTCCTTATCAATTTTGATTCGTTTTAATCTGAACAATAATTGAATAGACTCGATTCTAACAAATAACAAATATGAAACAGGAAAATAGATTGGTAATAGATCGATATAAAACGAAAGCCTTTCTATTCGATTAAAAAAAAAGTAATTCAAATTAACAAATTATAGCTTTTGTGTTAGTTAATTCGATTTGAATTACTTGTTGATTTCTTATTGACGAGCTATAGAAATAGCACCTATTAAAGCGACTAAAAGGATTATTGAAATGAGTTCAAATGGAAGAAAAAAATCCGTTGCTAAATGAATTCCAATTTGTTGGCTATTACTTATCAAATCTTGTTCTAAAATATGATTTGATTTTGTAGTCCAGCTGATCCCATACCAGGCCGTATCTGGAATAGTAGTAATTAGTGAAATAAAAAGACTTGTACAAATCATTGAAGTAACCCCATCCCCAACGGTCCAAAGATGAAAATCTTTGTAATATTCTGAACCATTCATAAACATCACAGCAAAAATTATTAAAACATTTATAGCTCCTACATAAATAAGGAGCTGCGCAGCAGCTACAAAATATGAGTTCGATAGAATATAGAATAAGGATATACAAAAAAGAACCAATCCCAACGAAAAGGCCGAATAAATTGGATTCGGAAGTAATACTACTGCCAGACTTCCTAATATAAGACCCGATCCTAGAAAGACTAAAAGAAAATCGTGTATTGGTCCGGGTAAATCCATTTGATTTTATCAAAAAAATCGAAATATTTCATGTCTTTGTTGACCTGACCAGGAAAAAAGAAGTTATCCTTTTTTTTATTTTAACATATACATATTAATTTAATTGAATTGAATTTGAATGAATCGGGATGATTTGGATTGATGTAAATACAGGACTGCTTTTTTTTCGTTTCGAAAGCAAAGGTTAAAACTTTATCTTTATATTTTATATTATTAAATCATTACATTATTCGAATAGAAACTCATTTTAAATGAAAATCAAGCCACGACCCTCACCAACTAACCGTTCTTTTGTATTCACCAAGCAAAAACCTGATTCCTTTAACTCCAAAAAATTTGAAAAACTTTTTTTTTGAATTTATAAATGTTTTGTAAATCGAGAGTTTTATACATTGTTGAGTTGAGGTAAATTCGAAGAAATTGTTCGAATTGTGTAATCTTCAATTATTGAGACCGGTAACCGACCTAAAGCAATTTGATTATAATTCAATTCATGACGATTATAAGTAGAAAGCTCATATTCTTCGGACATTGATAAACAATTTGTTGGACAATACTCAACACAATTACCACAAAATATACAAATTCCAAAATCAATACTGTAATTAAGTAATCGTTTCTTTCGAATATCCATTTGCAATTTCCAATCTACAACGGGTAAATCTATAGGACATACACGAACACATACTTCACAAGCAATGCATTTATCAAATTCAAAGTGGATTCGGCCTCGGAAACGTTCTGATGTAATCAATTTTTCGTAGGGGTATTGAATAGTTACAGGTAAACGATTTGCATGGGACAAGGTAATCACGAAACCTTGACCAATGTACCTGGCAGCTCGTATTGTTTGTTGACCAGAGTTCAAGAACCGAGTTAGCATAGGGAACATGTCGGAATATCTATAAATAAATTTACTCGTTTCTTTCTCTTGTTTGAGACAAGTTATGAAGAATAGAATATTCTATTCCTTTACAGTGAAAGAAGTTGGAACGAAGTCGTTAATAATAGATTACCCAAAGAAATAGGTAAAAGAAATTTCCATCCAAGATTTAATAGTTGGTCCATTCTCAGTCTTGGTAAAGTCCATCTTGTTGCAATAGAAATGAATAAGAACAAATAAGTTTTAGCCAGTGTAATAAAGATACCGATTATTGTTCCAAAAACCTTCCCTCTTTGATTTATGTCAAATAACTCAGGACCAAATAGGTTTGGAATAGAAAGATTCCACCCCCCCAAGTAAAGAACTGTTACAAATAATGAAGAAATTAGTAGATTTAGATACGAAGCAACATAAAATAAGCCAAATTTTATACCTGAATATTCGGTTTGATAACCAGCTACTAATTCTTCTTCTGCTTCTGGTAAATCAAAAGGTAATCTCTCACACTCGGCTAGAGAAGAAATTAGAAAAATGATAAACCCTATAGGTTGACGCCACAAATTCCATCCCCAAAAACCATATTTGGATTGTGTTTCAACTATATCAACTGTACTTAAACTGTTAGATAATCATAGTCGACAATAACATCACTGCTTTCATCGCTATTACAGAACCGTACATGAGATTTTCACCTCATACGGCTCCTCATAGGTCACAAATCAATCTAAGAACCTTTCAAATTTATCTTGATGGTAGGATCAATAGAGAATAAAACTCTTATCCTAAGGCCTAGAATTAGACTAATGGAATTCTGTCTGCTATATTTATAATTATAATAAAAAAGTGCTTCTGAATTGATCTCATATTTTAAGAATTTTCATTTTTCTTTTTTGATTAAAAACTTATCCTTGAATGAGAAAAAATACTTTTTAGAGGAATATCCCATAGATATTTCAACTTCTCGTTTTCGATTACGAAAAAGAATTTAGGCATTGCATAACAAGAATTGGATTTCGTTCCTATTCTCCTTTCTCAGAAAAGAGGTATTATTCGCATTATCAAAAGTAAAAGATTTCTTCGTTTTGATAGTTATTTACTTAATCGGTGGACAGGAACATACTCTGGGTCGAAATCGTGGGGAGTACTTCTTAAGAATTTCTACCAACTTAAAGCCCCAATTCGAATTATTTTTCTATAACAAAAATATCCTATTGGATAATTTTCAGAATCTCCATTACTAATCCTTTGTGTATCTTGGTCTTCCTAACCATCCACTCGTTTTTTTAATCTTTCATTAGGATAATACATCTATGCTATGGTAATAGTATAGAAAAAACCCATACAATTGATCTTTTAAACCCGCTTCAAGTCATGATGACTAATCAGCCAATCTTGGGGTAAACAGCTTTGCCTGCTTATGTTTACTTTCACTTAATTCTTATTCTTGTACGTAGGAAATGAGATTTCATTCTTTTAACAGCAAATTTGTAAGCCGTTTTATTTCACTCATAGAACTATCTGGTTTAATTCATCAACTCAATGATGAATAAAAAAATTGATATTCAAATCATTTGACTTTCTGGTTAGAAAGAAAAGAAATGGGGGAATTTTTATGTCTCACCGAATCACACGTAGAGATATTGATAATACACATAGAGTTAATGGTATTTCATAACTAATTGATTGAGCAGCAGCCCTTAATCCACCTAAAAAGGAATATTTATTATTTGATCCATATCCTGACATAAGCAATCCAACGGGAGCAAGACTTGAAATGGCGATCCATAAAAAAACACCAATACTAAGATCAGCTAGAATAAAGCGACAACTAAAGGGAATTATTGAATAACTTAGTAAAATGGATATGACTGCTATGGATGGACCAATACTGAATAAACGAGTATCTCCTCTAGATGGAAGAATATTTTCTTTGAAAAGTAGTTTTGTACCATCGGCTAAAGCTTGAAGAATTCCCAAAGGCCCCGCGTATTCGGGTCCAATACGTTGCTGTATCCCTGCGGCTATTTCTCTTTCTAACCAAACAATTACTAGAACACCCAGTGTGATTCCTAATACAAGAATTAAAATAGGGACAAGCATCCCTATGATTCCATAAAATTCTTTTAAGGATTCCAATCTGGAAAAAGAATGGATAGCTTCTATTTCTATTATATCAATTATCATTTCAACGATCAACTTCTCCCATAATGATATCTATACTACCTAGTATCGTCATAATATCAGCCAATTTCATTCTTTTAACTAACTGCGGAAGAATTTGCAAGTTGATAAACCCCGGCGGTCGGATTTTCCATCGCCAAGGAAAAACACTCTGATCTCCGATCAGAAAAATTCCCAATTCTCCTTTTGGTGCTTCGACTCTTACATAAAGTTCTTGCTTGGACAATTCAAAAGTGGGAGAAGGCTTTTTACTAATAAATCGATATTCAAAATCATTCCATTCAGGGTCTTTTATTCTATCAAAGCGCCGGCTTTCTAAATTCTCATACGGCCCCCCTGGAATTCCTTCCAAGGCTTGTTGGATTATTTTTATGGATTCTGTCATTTCACCAATTCGTACTAAATAACGAGCTAATGAATCCCCTTCTTTTTGCCATTGAATCTCCCAATCAAATTCGCCATAACACTCATAACGATCAACTTTACGAAGATCCCATTGTATTCCGGAAGCTCGTAGCATTGGCCCCGATAAACCCCAATTTAGTGCTTCTTCTCCGCCAATAATACCTACGCCTTCCACTCGTTCTAAAAAAATAGGATTTCGGGTAATAAGCTTTTGATATTCAGCAACCCCAGTTAAAAAATAATCGCAAAAATCCAAACATTTATCTACCCATCCATAAGGTAGATCAGCAGCGACCCCTCCAATACGAAAATAATTATGCATCATGCGCATACCGGTAGCAGCCTCGAATAGGTCATATATCAATTCTCGTTCTCGAAAAATATAGAAAAAGGGGGTCTGTGCCCCAATATCTGCCATAAAAGGGCCAAGCCATAACAAATGGGAAGCGATACGACTCAACTCCAGCATAATAGCTCTAATATAGCTAGCCCTTTTAGGTACTTGAATATTGCCTAGCTGTTCAGGTCCATTTACAGTTATTGCTTCTGTAAACATGGTAGCTAAATAATCCCAACGTGTTACATAAGGCAAATATTGTATAATTGTTCGATTTTCCGCAATTTTCTCCATTCCTCTGTGTAAATAGCCTAATATAGGTTCACAGTCAATAACATCTTCACCATCGAGAGTAACGATCAGTCGAAGAACACCATGCATTGATGGGTGGTGAGGCCCCATATTCACTATCATAAGGTCATTTCTTGTAATTGGTGTAATCATAAGTTTTTCCCGAGTCAGTCTTCCATGCATTTCTGAAAGTAAAAAGGAGTTCATTCAAATTTAAATGACTAAGCTCATCAAATGGTATCGTGCTTCAAATTAACGCGTTTTTATTTCTCGAATATCCAACTCATCAATTAATTCTTTATAGCGTCCTCTACTTCTTTTTAACAAATAGGCTAGTAGTCGTTGACGTTTTCCCAAAATTTTGCGCAAACCTCTCTGAGATGAAAAGTCTTTTTTGTGCAATTCCAAATGTGAAGTAAGGCGCCTTATCTTCGTGGTGAAACTGAATACTTGAAATTCAACAGACCCTTTATTTTCTTCGTTTTCTTTTTGAGAAATCATCGAAATTACTGAATTTTTTACCATAAAAAAATGCTCCTTTTTCCTTGTACAGATATGGATTTTACCGATCAGTAATAATAATGCTATTAGTTTTTATGTGGTATATACAATAATTTAATGCAAATAACTCCTAATTTTCTGAATTCAGACCAACCAATCAAATTTGAAATTCTATTTAGATAGGAATAGAAAACGATTGGTACATTTTCGCATCGAAAAATTTAGACCTAAAATTCAGAAGTTTCTGTTAATTCATTTCGAGATCTAATTGAGATATTATTCAAAGTCATTTCATATTGGATACTCGAATGAGATGTGAGATAAGAAAAGCGCATGATCTGTCTATTTGTTTACTTTCATATACCCTAGAAATTATATAAATTATATTTTATATTCTAGGGTATATAGAAATAGGATCTAGGATATATAGAAAAAGTGTATTATTCACAGAATTTCAATCGCGGATACAGATGTATTCTTAACATACTGAAACGACTGCCATTATTGGTATCAAACCAATAACGATTCATACAAGCTAAATCTTCTAATCGATAATTAGGCCAAAGAAAGAGCTTTAAGTTCATTAATTTATTTTGCTCTCTATTAATATTGTCATATGAAACTTGGATGCTGTTTGTTACGTTCTTTTCATTCCAAAATACTAGATTTCTATCTATAGAATTTATATTCTTTGAATTGAAACAAATTAGAATTCTCACTTTTCTACGACGTTTAAACGATAAAATATTTTCCGGAACAAGTAAATAAAAATGCTTTTTGTCTCTATTTGCGGTTATTCTTTGATGTGGTAAAATAGTTTCATCAAAATTTTTCTTAGAAACATATCTTTGCTCTTGATATTTTTGATTAATTTGATGCTTACTCTTATGAAGCAACGAAATACCTATGGTTTGGTACATAATAAATTGTCCGTCTTTTTTGCCAGACAGACGAAGTGGTTGTACAATCAATACTCCTTTCTTCATCAACTCTGAGAGAGTCAAATTCTTTTGAATCAACATTATATCCAAACTCATTTCTCTCTTTTGAATGGAGGATATAGTAATTTTTCTTGGATCTATCAGTCTAAGCAGGAGACAATAGATCTTGATATTATTGATCATTCTTTGATTCAAAGTTGCGTCCCATTTCAATTGAAAAAGAAAATAATGTTTCAGGAAGAAATCTAGTTCTGCTTCTGTATTGCTTTTGTATTGTTTTTTCTTTTTCCCCTTTTTCATGTCCGAGCTTGCATAATTTTCTTCAATATCTTTTTGTTGTGAGAAAACAGATCCGCGATCTCCTTGGCTTATGGGTTCTTCTTCATTTCGATGCTTTTTATTCGATGCTATCAACAAATTTATCTTTTTCTTTTCATTAATATTTATATTTTTACTACTATTTAAATTTAAAAGAAGTAATTTGCTTGGTATAAACCAAGGTTTCATTTTATATGCCTTATAAAGTAACACAAATTCTGGGAAGAGCCAAAACTCCAGATTCGATATAGGACGCTTTAGTCTTTTTTCATTCATTCCCATCCAATCAAAAAACCCTTTGTGGGAATTTGGTGAATTGGTTTCTGGAATCATAAGATATAAAATATTTTTTTTCGAAATTATTTGAGAGTTGTTAGTACGAATGTGCGCATTTTGATACCTATTGGTATCAATTAGGATCCAGGCCTCAATATCGACTTTTTGTCTAAGATAAAAATTGAAAATTTTCCAAGCAAAATATTTTCTATCCGCTGGTTTTTCCATATATGGAATATCAACCTGCCCTAGATCATTTGGAATAGGGATGTTCCTCTGTATATCAAAAAGGTTTGTTTTAGACCTGTTATAAGTATAAGAAATTTCTTGCTTCTTATTTCCTTGAAAGGGAGGTCTATAAAAAAAGCATTCCGGTTTATTTTCATAATTAATAAATTTATATGATAAAAGATTATATCTATAGTATTTTCGAAAATTATCTTTTTCAGTAGGTAATAAATATACTTCAGATTTTTTTTTGGAACCAACTAACAGGTCTTTTTCATATGAATGCTGCTTGCTAAAATTTGCCTTTTTGGCTATACAACGCTGGCGAACTCTATTTCGCCATTTTTCTGGTATTAATTTAGACCATCTGATCTGAGATAAATGGTATTGAAAATGCCCTTTTAACCAGTTTTTCCATTTATTCGTTTCATAGCGCGGAAGTTTCTTATTTGCTAATTTCGAATGATCCATTCCTTGTCTTTCAAAAGAATCCTTTATTTTAGACTTAAGAAAGGGGGGTATTCTTTGATTTTGATATTGAACAACAGATCTTACCGAGTTACTAATTTTTATTTGTGATAATTTGTAAAATACATATGCTTGTGACATGTAGGATAAGTCATAAAAAATACGTGAATTTTCTTTAATATTTCGAATCTTATCAAGTGGCTTTTTTATAGCCGAAATAAACGAAATTAGAGTTTTCTTTTTTGTATTAATTGTTGCTTGTTTTCTTTCATTATTGTAAATCAATTTATCAATAAATTTTTTTGTTAATTTAAGAAAAAATTCTGTATTTATTCTGGGAATATTAATGATAGATACAAATATATCTGTATAGATTTTTGCAATGAAAATTTTTAAAAGGGAGGGTAATTTACAGATTAATCGAGCATTTCTTCTTTTTAATATTTGCCATTTTTCAAATCTTTTAGCATTATAATTTGTTTTGTTAGGACTAAGATTTTTTATTCTTGGAGTTACTTTTTTTTTCTCTTTTGAGATTTTTTCTAGTTGATTTCGGATTGTACTTGTTCTATCAGTGACATCTTTCGTTTTTTTTTCTGTCAATGGAGAATTTGTCCAACTCGGAGATGCAATTTGACTAAATGATTCGTGAATTATCTCATTGCTTATCATGGAATCTTTTTCTTCTTTAAGTTCGTTCGATTTATATACTTCTCGTAATCTAAACAATAGAATTGGATTTACTTTTGAAAGTTCTTTTATTATTTTTTTTATAAAAAAAATACCTCCGATAACCCATTTTTTGATTTCTTTTGAAACCTTTTGAAGTAATTTGGTTTTTTCTTTGAAAACTGTTAGAACTCGAAAATACTTCTTTTTTAATTTTGCAATTTGTTTTTTGAATTCCTTAAAAATGGGTTTAAAAAAAGAAGGACGTTTTCGGGGCGGACCAAAAGGAAGTTCTGCTTCCATTCCCCAAATTGTTAAAAAACAAAAATCATCTTTTTCTTTTTTCTTTTTCATTAGATCTTTCTGAGAGGATCGTAGTTTGGATTTGCGCCAAGGTTTCAGACAGAACGGAAACAATATTTTTATCTGAATACCATCTGTCAACCAATTTTTTGGAAATTCTGTTTCGGATAATGGAACCCCATTATAGGTACATTTAAGATGTACCTCTCTATTCCATTCCTGGAAATCCTCAGCCCATTCAGGAAGTTCGAATAGGAGTATACGGCCAATATTTTTTGTAATTATTAATAAAGGTAATAGAATACTTTTTCTAAAAATAGATTGAGTTAATAACATACAACCTCTTATTACTTGCGCAAGTGGAATGCTATCCCAGGCCTCTGCTATCTCTAGTCGAACTTTTTCCTTTCTTTTGTTCTTTTCTTTTTTTTCTTCTCTTTTTGTTTGTTCTTTTGTATACTCTACCGTTTTGAATGCTTCTCCCTTACCCACCCAATTTCGAAAAAAAAGTTTAATCAATCCGGAGATATCAAAAGAAAAAAGAGGGAATTTTTGTAGTCTTTCAAAAAAAAGGAGGGAATGCACATTTGCTTGAAACAATTCTGAAATAACTATTTTACGTCTTTGAGCTCGCATAGAACCTTTGATTATATCCCGCCGAAAGTCTGATTGTTGTGAATAACGTATCAAAGCCACTTCGTCGATTT